TTTCTTGTTCCTGAAAATATTCTATCTATCTCCTAGACGCTGTAGAGAATTGAGAATTTTCATGTCTTTCAATTCTCGTACTCGTAATTGGAAAGTTACGGAAGGAGATCCATCATTTTGCAATGAAAACAACATAAAAAACTCTGGACAATTTCGAAATCAGACCAAGCGTCTTAATACATATGCAAAAAAATTCATTATTGGCCCACCATTGATTACAAGATTTAGCTTTTATGAATCGCTATTGCTTTGATACGAATAATGGCAGTCGTTTCAGTATGTTAAGGATACAGATGTATCCACAATTCATTTAGAGTTACTTAATAGCCTATTTCTTATACTATATCTCTCTCCCGTGAAATTCTCGAGCCGAAAGATGGATGCATATGCTGTGTTTCATTTTGCTAAATGATATCAATTAAATGGTGTATCAATTCTATAAATTGGATATAGCAATAAATAAATCAGCAAAATTCTTTTATTTTAGATAGAAGAAACATTTCTTCTATCTAAAATAAAAGAATGTACCCTTCTATCCAAATCCAATTTGCATCGATAAAATAAATCCAAATTATAGATTCCAGCAGTAGATGAATAATTGCAAATTTTTGTGTGTACGAGATTCGAATAACTTCAAAATAACTGACATAATTTTTTATTTTTCCTGATCAGAAAAATACATGAAAAAGAAAGGAGGTAGAAAAATTTTTTGATTTATGGTTAAAGAAGAAAAACAAGAAAACAGGGGTTCTGTTGAATTTCAAGTATTCAGTTTCACCAATAAGATACGGAGACTTGCTTCACATTTGGAATTACACAAAAAAGATTTTTCATCGGAAAGAGGTCTACGAAGACTTTTGGGAAAACGTCAACGTTTGCTGGCTTATTTGGCAAAGAAAAATAGAGTACGTTATAAGAAATTAATAAGTCAGTTGGATATTCGGGAGAAGTAATTTAATCGTTCGAATTTTTTGCTTATTTTATTAGTAGTCTTATAGTAGTCTTAGATTTTGCATTTTGATGAGCCTCGTTTTGAGGAATTCATGGAATAATGAATTAAGGAAGAAAAAAGAATAAGAACAAGGAGACATAACATAAAAAAAAGAATAGATAAGACGATATTCGCCCTCCCCCCACATATTTAACCTCTTCTCCTATACAAAAACCAGCAAGACCTACTCCATTGATAATTCCATCAATAACACCTTTATCAAAAAAATGCGTTAGTTCGGCAAATCCTCTTATACCCAGGATAAAGAACCTAGTATACAAAACATCTATATAACCGCGATTATATGACCAGCTGTATACCTTTTTTTTTACTTGATCCAAAAAGTTCTTTTTGGGATTCCCTTTTACAAGGGAATTTTTTAAATTCAAATTCTGAAAAAAAGAATAAGCGGACCCATAGCATATATATGCTATGAATAGACCAAAAATAGCTAAACTTACAGAAGAAATTGCATTAGTGAGAAATTCATATGAATTTATAGAAGTTTCCTGGAAAAAGCTTATTGAAGGGGTTAACCACTTTGATAATATGGTTAACTCCGATGTTCCATTATCCATTACTCCATTATCAAAATGGATTCCTATGGATCCAATGAACAAAGTAAAAAGCAGTAATATAAGAAGAGGAAATAGCATAGTATTTCCAGTTTCGCGAGGATAGACAAACGTATTTTTAGCTCCAAAAGAAGTACTAAAGAATCCTATTCTATTTCTTGTATTACCAGGAATTTGGGGTATATTTTGGGAAAAAAAAGAAACTCCACTCTTCATTGTTGATAAAACAAAATCTTTATTGACTCCTTTGGGTATGCTTTTTCCCCATAAGGATATTGAATGTAACGAACCTTCTTTAGTACTACTGTAATTTTGAAAATGAACACGCAAATACCCATCAAAAGTAAGTAAATATATTCGAAACATATAAAATGCAGTTAATCCTGCAGTAAAAGAAGCTATTATTCCAAAAAAAGGTGAATATAACCAACTATTACTAAGGATTTCATCTTTGGACCAGAAGCAAGCAAGAGGTGGAATACCACAAAGAGAAAGTGTACCCAATAAAAAAGTAGTTCTTGTAATAGGAACATATTTTTTTAAACCACCCATAAGAACCATATTTTGACTTTTATCTGGTGAATATCCAACAAGAGGTTCCATTGAATGAATAATGGATCCGGATCCCAAGAACAATAAAGCTTTCGAATAAGCATGAGTGATCAAATGGAATAAAGCTGCTTGATAAGAACCTATACCTAGAGCTAACATCATATAACCCAATTGAGACATTGTAGAATAGGCTAAGCTTCTTTTAATATCTCTCTGAGCAAGAGCTAAAGTCGCTCCTAAGAAAAGTGTTATTGTACCTACTAAGGAAATGAAACTCATTATGAAAGGTATGGATATGAAAAGAGGAAGAAGTCGAGCTAGAAGAAAAATCCCCGCAGCAACCATAGTTGCTGCGTGTATAAGAGCCGAAATGGGAGTGGGTCCTTCCATAGCATCGGGTAACCATACGTGAAGAGGGAATTGTGCAGATTTTGCAACTGCACCAAGAAATAATAAAAAAGCACACAAAATAGTAAGTAATGAATTAATCCCATTATTAGGAATCCAGTTATTAGCTATTTTGAACAAATCCCGAAACTCTAAACTACCTGTTATCCAAAAAAAACCTAAAATTCCTAATAACAAACCAAAATCCCCTACACGATTAGTTACAAAAGCTTTTTGACAAGCACTCGCTGCAATTGGTCGTGTAAACCAAAAGCCTATCAATAAATAGGAACACATTCCCACAAGTTCCCAAAAAAAATAAATTTGTATCAAATTGGAACTAGTAACCAATCCCAACATGGAAGTATTAAAAAAACTTATATAAATGAAAAATCTCAAATATCCCTCATCGTGAGACATATAATCGTCACTATAAATAAGAACCAAGATTCCTACAGTAGTAATTAGTATTAACATAATAGAAGTAAGGGGGTCGATCAAGTATCCAAATTCTAAGGAAAAATCATTATTGATGGTCCAAGACCATAAATATTGATAGATAGAACTCCCTTCTATTTGTTGAATAGACAGGTGAACCGAGAATACCAGAGCTATACTTAAGAGTAAAACACTAGGAAAAGCCCATATGCGACGAAGATTTTTTGTTGCTGTCGGAATAAGAAAAAGCCCCAACCCCATTGACATAATAACTGGAAGTGGGAGAAGAGGGATTACCCAGGCATATTGATATGTATGTTCCATAAGAAAAGAAATAGCAATTTTTAGTTGAAATTTATAGTTCTTTTTTTCTATAAAATTGTTTCCGATTCACCAAACCTATTCTTATTTCTTTCTGAAGGAATTAAAAAACAAAATAAGAATAAGAAAAAATACTGGAATTCTGATTTTTTCCAAATTTGTCTCATTGAAATATTCAAAAATTCAGAATGGGTTTAGTTGCTTAAATTAAAAAAGTTAATCAAAGAATTTCGTTATTTAGTTATTAGAAAAAAAAAAGATATTTATTAAAATACAAAAAAAGATTGAATCAGTTTACTTTCTATTCCTATTCTTTTTTTTATTTCTTTCTGTTAAAATGAAATAGCTCTCTTATTTCGTAACTGATTGATTGAATTTCAACTATACTATATTTAAATTTATGGGAAATTCTCGAATATTCTTTACTTCATATAAAATGGAAATCCTAATGACTAGAATTATCTAAGTTTTAGAAGAATGTCTTGTTTAAGAGACTAATTATTTTTTTATTTTGATATTTTTACTGGAATTCCATTCTTGAATATCTTCTCAACTTAATTAACTATTTGAATTTTACCTTCGTTTTCTCTCCCCATATTATATGAGGGCTTATCCCCCATACCTTAGATTTATATATGGAGTATATTTGATATATAAATTGATTTAAATAGAAAACCTTTGTATATAATATATCTTTGTATATATTGTATATTATTAAAACAAAGTCTAAAATATATATGAAAAATACGCGAAAAACTCTTGTCTTATCCACATTAGACAAAATGAAGTAAAAAATAATTTCGAATTTCATTATCTTTCAGTATCTAAGTATAAATACTAAGAAAAAACAGAAAGAAGGATTGATTTGCGGCAATAGATGTCTTTCACATACAATTAGAAAAAATGAATTTCTCTTTTGAATGGCAGTTCCAAAAAAACGTACTTCGATGTCAAAAAAGCGTATTCGTAAAAATATTTGGAAGAAAAAAACTTATTTTTCCATAGTACAATCTTATTCCTTAGCAAAATCAAGATCATTTTGGAGCGGCAACGAGCAGCCAAAACCAAAAGGTTTTTCTGGGTAACAAACAAATAATCAGGTTTTGGAATAATCTGAATTGACCGATCTCAAAGAAATTCCAATTATTTAATATTTATGAATAATTTGGATTAATTAATGAATGTACTTTTATGTGTCGAATTCCTGGGTACAATATTCTTAGAACTAATCCCTCTGTTATTCTGTTATATAGAACAAAAGTTTTGGTATATTGTGTCCTCAGTATTCTTTTTTCCTATCAAAGAACTTTTGATAATGGAATCCTCCTATTTTTTTATGAGGATTCCATTATCAAAAGTAGAGTATTCTTGCAATAGGATTTCTAATTTCTACCTATCTTATCCAAAATTCACAATAAAATCGGTTTAGGGCTGGTAAATCATATTAATAAGAGCGTAAAGGCTTTGACTCTAGAAACTTTTCAAAATTGTATTTAATGATGAAATTCTAATTTTCCTAAATTCTATGGATTCTCCCAATCTCGACGATTCGAGAGAAAATAACTATTATTCTTTTAAGTTAACTAGTATTTCAAGTTAGCCGCCATGGTGAAATTGGTAGACACGCTGCTCTTAGGAAGCAGTGCTCAAGCATCTCGGTTCGAGTCCGAGTGGCGGCATTCTCGAAAAAGAATACAATAGATTAGAAAATGGATTCAATTCGAAATTTCCAATTTTGTAATGGGACCTTCTCCTTATGCTATTTGCAACTTTAGAACATATACTAACTCATATCTCTTTCTCAACTATTTCAATTGTGATTACGATTCATTTGATAACCTTATTAGTTCGTGAACTTAGGGGATTACGTGATTCGTCAGAAAAAGGAATGATAGCTACTTTTTTCTCTATAACAGGATTCTTAGTTTCTCGTTGGATTTCTTCGGGACATTTTCCATTAAGTAATTTATATGAGTCATTGATCTTCCTTTCATGGGCTCTGTATATTCTTCATACTATTCCTAAGATACAGAACTCTAAAAATGATTTAAGCGCAATAACTACGCCGAGTACTATTTTAACGCAAGGCTTTGCTACGTCAGGTCTTTTAACTGAAATGCATCAATCTACAATACTAGTACCTGCTCTCCAATCTCAGTGGTTAATGATGCATGTCAGTATGATGTTACTAAGCTATGCAACTCTTTTGTGCGGATCCTTATTATCCGCCGCTCTTCTAATTATTAGATTTCGAAAGAATTTCTATTTCTTTTCTAAAAAGAAAAAAATAAAATTACTTAAAACATTTTTATTTAGTGAGATTGAATATTTCTATGCAAAAAGAAGTGCCTTAAAAAACACTTCTTTTCCTTCATTTCCAAATTATTACAAATATCAATTAACTGAGCGTTTGGATTCTTGGAGTTATCGTGTTATTAGTCTAGGGTTTACCCTTTTAACCATAGGTATTCTTTGTGGAGCAGTATGGGCTAATGAGGCGTGGGGATCCTATTGGAATTGGGATCCTAAGGAAACTTGGGCATTTATTACCTGGACCATATTTGCAATTTATTTACATAGTAGAACAAATCCAAACTGGAAGGGTACGAATTCTGCATTTGTAGCTTCGATAGGATTTCTTATAATTTGGGTCTGCTATTTTGGTATCAATCTTTTAGGAATAGGTTTACATAGTTATGGTTCATTTACATTACCATCTAAATAATTACATAACATAAAACATTCATAAAATGAAGGTTTTTTCCCATTTTTGTTTGATTTGAGAACCCCTTTGAAAAGACGTTCAAAGGGGTTCCCAAAAATTCAAAATAGATCTAATTAGACTTTTTGACTTTTTTCGGAATTTTTTGGTTTTTCCATTATGAAATATAGAGCGGACTAGTTAAAAAAAGAAAATCCTATTTAGGATAATAATTGGATAAGAGAGCCTCTACCCTGTCAACGGATAGCGAGAGAACAAAATCTGGATAAATACCAATTCCTATTACTGGTAAAAAGATACAGATTAAAAGAAAGAGTTCTCGTGGTCCAGAATCCACAAAATTTGCGTTTGGAACATGAAATAACTTGTATCCATAGAACATCTGGCGTAACATAGATAATAAATAAATAGGAGTTAATATCATTCCAATTCCCATTACAAAAGTAATTAGCATTTTTGGCATTAACATAAATTTTGGACTAGTAATTAGTCCAAAAAATACTACTAATTCTGCAACAAAACCGCTCATTCCTGGTAAGGCAAGAGAAGCCATTGAAAAGCTACTAAACATAGTAAACATTTTTGGCATTGGTATAGATATCCCTCCCAGTTCTTCGAGATAAACAAGACGCATTCTATCACAAGCCGTTCCTGCCAAGAAAAACAGTGTAGCACCGATAAATCCATGGGATAATATTTGTAAAATAGCTCCATTTAGTCCAATGTTGGTTATGGAACCAATTCCTATAATTATGAAACCCATGTGAGATACGGAGGAGTAGGCTATTCTTTTTTTGAAATTCCGTTGACCAAGAGAAGTTGAAGCTGCATAGATTATTTGCACCGCTCCTATTATTACCAACCAGGGGGAAAATAGATAATGAGCATGAGGTAACAATTCCATATTGATCCGAATCAATCCATATGCTCCCATCTTTAATAGGATTCCCGCTAAAAGCATACATGTACTGTAATGTGCTTCCCCGTGGGTATCTGGTAACCACGTATGTAGAGGTATAATCGGCAATTTGACAGCATAAGCAATAAGGAAGCCAAAATAAAGTAGTATTTCTAATGTTGCAGGGTATGATTGATTAATCAATCGTTCCAAGTCTAATGTTGGTTCGTTGGAACCATATAAGCCCATACCTAGAACTCCGATTAAGAAAAAAATGGAACCGCCTGCAGTATACAAAATAAACTTGGTAGCTGAATATAGACGCCTTTTTCCCCCCCACATGGATAAAAGTAAGTAAACAGGAATTAATTCTAACTCCCACATGATAAAAAAAAGTAAAAGGTCTCGTGAAGAAAATAATCCTATTTGACCGCTATACATTGCTAGCATCAGGAAATAGAATAATCGCGAATTCCGGGTAATTGGCCAAGCCGCTAAAGTAGCTAAAGTAGTGATAAATCCTGTCAATAAAATAGATCCTAATGAAAGTCCATCGATTCCCAATCTCCAGTGGAAATCAAAAACATCTATCCATTTAGAATCCTCCCTTAATTGCATTAAGGGATCCTCTAATTGGAAATGATAACAGAATGCATAAGTCATTAGAAGGAATTCTAATAAACAAATAGATATAGTATACCACCTAACGATTTTGTTTCCTTTATGGGGTAAAAGGAAAATTAATGAACCTGCAAATATCGGCAAAACAACAAGTATTGTTAACCAAGGAAAATAACTCATGATAAAGTAATAAAGACAAGATACGTTTTGACCAGAAAAGCCCATGCTCGATTATTTTGAGCACAGGCTTCTTCGGTAAAGAGGAATCAGACGATTCAAGTGGAGTTTTTTGTAACGTATCAATAAGATAGAGCCATGCTGCGGGTTGTTTCAGGCCCTAAATAAACGCGGACACTTAAAAAATCTGTTGGGCAGGCGGATTCGCATCTCTTACAACCTACACAATCTTCGGTTCTCGGCGCAGAAGCAATTTGCTTGGCTTTACATCCATCCCAAGGTATCATTTCTAATACATCTGTTGGACAAGCTCGTACACATTGAGTGCATCCTATACATGTATCATAAATTTTTACAGAATGTGACATTGGATCTAGAAATTTTCCTTTTTAACATAACAATTTTCGATCTGGTAAAAATGAAATTAGTACTATATAAGTTATATGTATTGTAGACACCAGACGAAGCAATGGTTTATCCAAACTTTAATAAATAATGCAATATATTTCTTAATCTGTTTGTGAGAAAGCGTGAAAAGAGCCAAGAGACTTGAATTTAAGGCTTCAACAGTCATAATTATACGAATTCTACATACTAATTCGAATTAGCCAATAAATTAGCTATTATCTTTGCAATATAAATTATTGCAATTTGAATATTGCAATATCAATGAATTGCTAAAATGCAAAATTCAATAAGTAAAAAAGAATACTCTCAAATAACCTACTTCAAAAATGGGTATTCTCAAATAAAAATAAGAAAAGAAGACTCGAATTTTATTAATCTTAATGTTCCATATTATTATATATGCGCCTTTGTTTAGAGAATTCTCTGTCTAATTATTTAAAAAATTAGATTGATTGATACGAGTTGATTTCCTGTTACGATGGATGGAAGAAAGAATGGATAGTCCAATAGCTGCTTCAGCCGCCGCAAGGGCTATAACAAAAATTGCGAAAATGTCTCCTTTTAATTGGCGACTGTCAAATAGAGCAGAAAATGTTACGAGATTTAGATTAATTGAATTCAGTATAAGTTCAAGACATATTAGAGCTCTAACCATGTTTCGGCTTGTAATCAATCCATAGATACCAATCGAAAATAAATAGACACTCAAAAAAAGTACATGCTCAAACATCATTAACTAACTCCTTATCAATCTCGATTCATTTCAATATGAGGACAAGAATTGAACCGATTCAATTAATTAGAATAGAACAATTACGCAACAAAAGAGAAAAGAAAGTATTTGTTGTGTTGACAGTAGATGGATTTTACTAAATCAAAATTGTTTTATTCTTTAGTTATTTTTTTAGATTTGAAATTCTAAGAATTTATTATTGTCTAGCCATAGTAATTGCACCTATTAAAGAAACTAGAAGAATTAGGGAAATGAGTTCAAACGGAAGATAAAAATCGGTTGCTAAATGAATCCCAATTTGTTGAACGTTATTTATGAGACCCTGTTCTACTATTTGGTTTGATCTTGTAGTCCAAAGAATTCCATACCATGACGTATCTGGGATAGTAGTCATTAGTGAAAAAGGAATAGTTATAGAAACGAGTGAAGTAAACCCATCTCCAATAGTCCAATAATTCTTATCTTTAGACCATTCTGAGCCATTTACAAACATTACAGCAAATATGATCAAAACATTTATGGCTCCCACATAAATAAGAAGTTGTGCGACAGCTACAAAGTAGGAATTCAATAAAAAATAGAATAAGGATATACAAACAAGAACTAATCCCAGCGAAAAGGCAGAATAAATTGGGTTGGTAAGTAATACTACTCCTAGACCCCCTAGTAGAAGAACAAATCCCCCAAATAGCACAAGAATCTCATGTATTGGTCCAGGTAAATCCATTATGGATAAGAAGAAATTAATAGTATAAAATTTTTCATGAACTGATTAAAACTAAAAGATTCAAGGAAAGAAAAAGGGATTAGGATATTTATATAAAAATTGTATAGTTAGAAATCACATCACGAAAATCTACTCTCATTTTAAATCATGAATAATTCGTAATAAGCAGTAGTTATTCATTTTTCTTTATAGTTAATAAAAAACTATTGGATTTTTCTAACAAAAAAATCCTAGTACCTAGTAATCAGTAATCGTTCTTGAATTCCAAGATTTTTCTTCGTCTATTTTACTTTGAGGCGAATTCCTAATTGTTTGAATTGTGTAATCTCCCATTATGGAGACTGGTAACCGACTCAAAGCAATTTGATTGTAATTCAATTCATGACGATCATAAGTAGAAAGTTCATATTCTTCAGTCATTGATAAACAGTTTGTCGGACAATATTCAACACAGTTACCACAAAATATACAAACTCCGAAATCAATACTATAATTAAGCAATTGTTTCTTTTTAATATCCTTTTCAAATCTCCAATCCACAAGGGGTAGATCTATTGGGCATACACGAACACATACTTCACAAGCAATACATTTATCAAATTCAAAGTGTATTCGCCCGCGGAAACGCTCTGATGTAATGGATTTTTCATAAGGGTAGTGAATCGTTATAGGTAAACGATTTGTGTGGGATAAGGTAATTATGAAACCTTGACCAATGTATCTTGCGGCACGTATTGTTTGTTGACCATAACTAATGAACCCAGTTATCATAGGGAACATATTCTAAATATCTATGAAAAAGGTATGTTTCTTTCTCTTGTTTGAGAAAACTTTTGTGTTGAAGATATTCTTACTGTTATTGTATTATCTTATTTATAGTGAAACTAGTTGGGAAGAAGTTGTTAATAAGAGATTACCCAGAGAAATAGGTAAAAGAAATTTCCATCCAAGATTTAATAACTGATCCATTCTCATCCGGGGTAAAGTCCATCTTATTGTGATAGAAATGAAGAGAAATAAAAAAGCTTTAGTTAATGTAATAAGGATACTCATTATTATTTCCAAAATTCCCACAATTTTATTCATTTGGAAAAATCCAAAAAAGGATATATAGGGAATAGAAAAATTCCACCCGCCTAAGTAGAGAACAGTTACAAATAAAGAAGAAACTAATAAATTTAGGTAAGAGGCAAGATAAAATAAACCATATTTAATACCGGAATATTCGGTTTGATAACCCGCTACTAATTCTTCCTCTGCTTCTGGTAAATCAAAGGGTAATCTTTCGCATTCTGCCAAAGAAGAAATTAGAAAAACTAGAAAACCTATAGGCTGGCGCCAAAGATTCCATCCAAAAAAACCATATTTTGACTGTGCTTCAACTATATCAACCGTACTTGAACTGTTAGATAATCATAGTCGATGATAACATCACAGTTCCCACCGCTATTCCAAAACCGTACATGAAACCTTAGCTTCATACGGCTCCTCTATGATCAGAAAAAAGGATTATTTCTTTTCTATCTTATCCCCCCGGCGTAGATAGAATTAGGTAAGATAAAATTGATTGGAAAGTCCTAAATTAGACCAAAGCAATTCCGTCTGCTAAAATAATAAAAAAGCGCTTCCGAATTGATCTTATCCTTTATATAATAAAATGACAGTTTTTTCTTGTTCAGTAATAACTTAATATTGGAATAAAACACTCGTTATAGCAATTAATAAATGAAAAGAATTGGATATTAGTTCATGACGAATTCAATTCTGTATGAATATAGATAAAAGAAAGAATAAATAATTTTTTTTTTGTTTTTTGTATTGCATTCCATATCTTTTGTCCTATTCTTCTTTCCCGGGGAAGGGGATAGTTAAAAAGAAAAAACAAATAAAGGGTTAATTCGTTCTTGATAGCTATTTCCTTAACAAGTGAATGGGAATATACTCTGGATCGGAATCCGAAGAAAGTACTACTTGATCATTTCCACCAATTTCAAGTCCTTATTATGATTCCTTTTATGAGGAAAAATGTCTAATGATTTAGATTCTCTCATTACTAATCCTTCATGTACTTTAGTGTTCCTAACCCCTCACTAACTTTTTATGGATTCTTTTATATGGTTATAAGTTCTAGTAATAACTAAAAATATTCTAGTAATGAAATTCCATATCGCGAATCCTTTATTCTTGCCCGCTTCAAGATATGATGATTAATCAAACAATCTCAATCTTGGGGTAAAGAGTTTACACTGCTTATGTTTACTTCAACTTTTTCTTGTACGTAGGAAATGAGATTATTTATTTTTACTACAAATTAATAAGCTGTTTTGTTTCACTCATATAGCTATCTAGTTTAACTTACCGACCTGAATACAGAATAAGAAAAGGAAAATAAGTATTCAATGGATTTTAGAGGAAAAGCTCCTTTTTTAACGAATCACACGTAGAGATATTGCTAGCACACAAAAAGTTAATGGTATTTCATAACTAATAGATTGAGCAGCTGCTCGTAGACCACCTGAAAAAGAATATTTATTATTTGAGCTATATCCTGCCATAAGAAGACCAATAGGAGCAACACTTGAAATGGCAATCCATAAAAAAACACCAATACTAAGATCAGCTAAAACAAAATGATATCCAAAAGGGATAACTAAAAAACTTAATAAAACGGATATGACTGCTATAGAGGGTCCAATGCTAAATAAAGGAATCTCTCCTCGGGATGGGAGGATATCCTCTTTAAAAATCAGCTTAGTTCCATCTGCTATAGCTTGAAGCAGTCCTAGGGGGCCGGCATATTCAGGACCAATACGTTGTTGTATCGATGCGGATATTTCTCTTTCTAACCACACAATTACAAGTACTTCTATTGTGATTCCCAGTAGGAGGGTCAAAATAGGTAGAATCCATATCAGTCCATAGACTTCTTTTAATAATTCCGATTTCGAAAAAGAATTGATAGTTTCTACCTCTACCCTATCTATTATCATTTCAACGATCAACTTCCCCCATAATGATATCTATACTACCTAATATCGTCATGATATCAGCCAATTTCATTTTTTTAACTAGCTGAGGAAGAATTTGTAAATTAATAAAACCAGGTGGACGAATTTTCCATCTCCAGGGGAAAAGACTGTCATCTCCTACCAGATAAATTCCTAATTCACCTTTAGGAGCTTCTACTCTTACATAAAGCTCTTGCTTTGATAATTCAAAATTTGGGGAAGGTTTTTTCCCAAGAAATCTATATTCAAAATCATTCCATTCCGAATTCTTTGCTTTCTTAAAGCGTCGGGCTTCTAAATTCTCATAAGGGCCTCCAGGAATTTTCTCTATAGCCTGTTGAATAATTTTGATGGATTCCTTCATTTCACCAATTCGTACTAAATAGCGAGCTAGCGAATCTCCTTCTTTTTGCCATTGGACTCTCCAATCGAATTGATTGTAAGACTCATAAGGATCAATTTTACGAAGATCCCATTGTATTCCAGAAGCTCGTAACATTGGTCCCGATAAGCCCCAATTTACAGCTTCTTCTCCGCTAATAAAACCTACTCCTTCAACTCGTTCTAAAAAAATAGGATTCTGTGTAATAAGTTGTTGATATTCAACAACTCCTCGTAAAAAATAATCACAGAAATCTAAACATTTATCCATCCATCCATAAGGTAGATCGGCAGCTACTCCTCCAATGCGAAAGTAATTATGCATCATTCGCATACCTGTAGCAGCTTCAAATAGATCATATATCAATTCTCTCTCTCTAAAAATGTAGAAAAAAGGAGTCTGTGCGCCGAGATCCGCCATAAAAGGCCCAAGCCATAACAAGTGAGAAGCTATACGGCTCAATTCTAACATAATTACCCGAATATAGCTGGCTCTTTGAGGTATTTGAATATTCTCTAAGAATTCTGGTGCATTTACCGTTATTGCTTCTGTAAACATAGTAGCTAAATAATCCCACCGTGTTACATAAGGCAAGTATTGTATGATAGTTCTGTTTTCTGCGATTTTTTCCATTCCTCTGTGTAAATAGCCTAATATGGGTTCACAATCAACAACATCTTCACCATCGAGAGTAACGATCAGTCGAAGAACACCATGCATTGATGGGTGTTGAGGGCCCATATTGACTATCATTAGATCTTTTCTTGTAAACGGTAGACTCATATTCTTTTTTCTTCCTTAATTCATTATTCCATGAATTCCTCAAAACGAGGCTCATCAAAATGCAAAATCTAAGACTACTATAAGACTACTAATAAAATAAGCAAAAAATTCGAACGATTAAATTACTTCTCCCGAATATCCAACTGACTTATTAATTTCTTATAACGTACTCTATTTTTCTTTGCCAAATAAGCCAGCAAACGTTGACGTTTTCCCAAAAGTCTTCGTAGACCTCTTTCCGATGAAAAATCTTTTTTGTGTAATTCCAAATGTGAAGCAAGTCTCCGTATCTTATTGGTGAAACTGAATACTTGAAATTCAACAGAACCCCTGTTTTCTTGTTTTTCTTCTTTAACCATAAATCAAAAAATTTTTCTACCTCCTTTCTTTTTCATGTATTTTTCTGATCAGGAAAAATAAAAAATTATGTCAGTTATTTTGAAGTTATTCGAATCTCGTACACACAAAAATTTGCAATTATTCATCTACTGCTGGAATCTATAATTTGGATTTATTTTATCGATGCAAATTGGATTTGGATAGAAGGGTACATTCTTTTATTTTAGATAGAAGAAATGTTTCTTCTATCTAAAATAAAAGAATTTTGCTGATTTATTTATTGCTATATCCAATTTATAGAATTGATACACCATTTAATTGATATCATTTAGCAAAATGAAACACAGCATATGCATCCATCTTTCGGCTCGAGAATTTCACGGGAGAGAGATATAGTATAAGAAATAGGCTATTAAGTAACTCTAAATGAATTGTGGATACATCTGTATCCTTAACATACTGAAACGACTGCCATTATTCGTATCAAAGCAATAGCGATTCATAAAAGCTAAATCTTGTAATCAATGGTGGGCCAATAATGAATTTTTTTGCATATGTATTAAGACGCTTGGTCTGATTTCGAAATTGTCCAGAGTTTTTTATGTTGTTTTCATTGCAAAATGATGGATCTCCTTCCGTAACTTTCCAATTACGAGTACGAGAATTGAAAGACATGAAAATTCTCAATTCTCTACAGCGTCTAGGAGATAGATAGAATATTTTCAGGAACAAGAAAATCAGAAGAATCTTTTTCTCTATTCACTACCATTCCGCGTCTTCGACTTCTATTAGTTTCTTTTCTTCTTTAATGCAATAGCTATAGTTTGATATAGAATCCATTTCTCAAAGTAATGGAAACCATTCTCTTATAGGAAATGGTTCGAAAATCGCTATTCCACCTTTTAGGTTTAGGTATCGTGAAAAGTGATACCTGTGAA